TTTAGTTAAAAATAGTAATGGTTACATTTATTCTTTATATTTTGATATTGAAAATCATATTTTTGATATTGATGATATTGACAATGACAATGCTAGTTCTTTTTTGAGTGAACTAGAGATTCTTTTTCCTAGTTATTTTAATAGTGGGTCTAATAGTAGTAATTACTACTATTGTTATTCCATGTATGATACTCAATCTAATTGGAATAATCACATTAATAGTTGCATTGATAGTTATCTTCGTTTTGAAATCAGTCTTAATAGTGACATTCCCAGTAGTATTGACGGTGACATTTCGAGTTTCATTTGTACGACGGAAAGTATAAAAAGTATAAGTAGTATTGAAAGTGGGAATTCTAGTAGCAGTTATTTTAATATAAGCGAAAAATCTAATGATTTCGATCTAAATACAAAATACAAACAGTTATGGGTTCAATGTGAAAATTGTTATGGATTAAATTATAAAAAATTTTTTAGTTCAAAAATGAATATTTGTGAACACTGCGGATTTCATTTGAAAATGAGTAGTTCAGATAGAATCGAACTCTTTATCGATCCTGGCACTTGGGAGCCTATGGATGAAGATATGGTTTCTATGGACCCCGTTGAATTTCATTCAGAGGAGGAACCCTATATAGATCGCATTTCTTTTTATCAAATAAAAACGGGTTTAACTGAAGCTGTTCAAACAGGCGTAGGTCAACTAAACAGTATTCCCATAGCAATTGGAGTTATGGATTTTCAGTTTATGGGAGGTAGTATGGGATCCGTAGTAGGTGAGAAAATAACCCGTTTGATCGAGTATGCTACTAATCGATCTCTACCTGTCATTATTGTGTGTGCTTCAGGAGGAGCGCGCATGCAAGAAGGGAGTTTGAGCTTGATGCAAATGGCTAAAATTTCTTCTGCTTCATATGATTATCAATCAAATAAAAAGTTATTCTATGTATCAATCCTTACATCTCCTACAACTGGCGGAGTTACAGCAAGTTTTGGTATGTTGGGAGATATCATAATTGCTGAACCTAATGCCTACATTGCGTTTGCGGGTAAAAGAGTAATCGAACAAACATTGAAAAAGACAGTACCCGATGGTTCACAAGTGGCTGAGTATTTATTCCATAAGGGCTTATTCGATCCAATCGTACCACGTAATCCTTTAAAAGGTGTTATGAATGAGTTATTTCAGCTACACGGTTTCCTTCCCTTGAATCAAGATTCAAATAGAGATTTGAAAAGAGATTGAAATTCTTCATTTTCAAATGGAAGTATATAACTAGCTTCAGTTATTTTTATTTGTAGCGAATACGCATTTAGTTCATTATAATGAAAAAAAAACTCAGAAGATGGTGTTTTTTTTTGATATCAGTTATAAGTGTAGTAAGAGTCAGAACTTTTTAATAATGACTTTTTGCCCCGGATCCTTTTTTTATTCTACCTCTCTTCCTGATTAGGAATAAGTAATAAGCATCCCTTTATCGACAGATAAAAAAAATCCTTAATACTTAGATAAATTTAGATAAAGAAAAAGAAAGAATAAATCTCAAATCAAATAAATAAAATAGAAATTAAAAATAACAAATAATAAGAATATAGAAGCTATTTCTATTTAGCGAGAACCCCCCTTTTTCACTAGGAATCCCTGTTTATTGGATAAGATTGGTTAAGCTCATAAGAAACTCTTTTCTGTCTTTCCTTTCAAAACACTTTTTTTTTGTTTTGAAAGGAAAGACGATGAAGATAAGGATGGGAGAATAAGAATACAATTTCTGAAAGCGGATTCTCATACATATTCGTGTAGAAATAGGAGAAATAGGAATAGGTACACTTCATTGAGTTCTAGATTCGTTATCAATTTTGTTGATTATTCAATACTTCACTTCATAATAATATTATCTGAATATTCTTTATAATAAATAGACTTATCATAAGATATCTTTCATCTTTAGAATTCTTTATATTTATAATTATAAATTATAATAGGTACAAATATGAAATCGAGGTATCCATTCTATGATAGATTTGAACTTTCTCTCGATTTTTGTTCCTTTAGCGGACCTAGTCTTTCCGGCAATCACAATGGTTTCTTTATCTCTTTATGTCCGAAGAAATAAGATTGTCTAAATACGATGGGACCAAATCTCATCAATTTCTTTCAAAACTGGTTCATCATACAGATACTCTCTTTTCATGTGATTATGGTAGGATATATGATATGTGGCCTTTAAAAAAACAAATGGAAGAGTTGTTTTGTTATGTATGGCGATGCATAATATATTCATTAATGCATGTATGTGCGGTTATAGTTTAATCAATTCAATGATTAAATTCAAAATGATCAGCGAATCTTTTTTGAAAAATATTTTAAATAGAAACTCAATTTATCTAACCCATTATTCCTAAAGGTTCCTGTTGGAATGCTGCTAGTTGATGAAAGTTACTTCGGGATCAAGCTCAAGTCAAATCCATTTGGATTCTTCTCTCAATTACAATCGAATGCAATTGGATCTAGTATAATATGAACAACTGGCGATCAGAACATATATGGATAGAACTTATAACGGGGTCTCAAAAAACAAGTAATTTTTGCTGGGCCTTTATCCTTTTTTTAGGTTCACTAGGATTCTTAGTGGTTGGAACTTCCAGTTATCTTGGTAAGAATCTGATATCCGTATTTCCGTCTCAGCAAATTATTTTTTTACCACAAGGGATCGTGATGTCTTTCTATGGGATCGCAGGTCTATTCATTAGTTCTTATTTGTGGTGCACGATTTCATGGAATGTAGGTAGTGGTTATGACCGATTTGATAGAAAAGAAGGGAGAATATCCCTTTTTCGTTGGGGATTTCCTGGAAGAAATCGTCGCATCTTCCTTTGTTTCTTTATGAAAGATATCCAATCAATAAGAATGGAGGTGAGAGAGGGTCTTTTTCCTCGTCGTGTCCTTTATATGGAAATCAGGGGCCAAGGATCCATTCCCTTAACCCGTATTGATGAGAATTCGACTGCACGAGAAATTGAACAAAAAGCTGCCAAATTGGCCTATTTCTTGCGTGTACCCATTGAAGTATTTTGAAATGAACTGAAGAAGAAATCTCAGCATGAGAGAAGAAACTTAATACATCTCAAAAGTAGGAGGACATATATAGAACAATATTAATAAAAAAATATATATATATTATAAAAAAAATATATATATTATATTTAATATATAATTATATATATTAAAGGAGAATAGAAACTATTTGTACACAAAAATTATTTTGTATACGCATACACATGGCGTCCAGCTTCATTCTTTATACTAGTAAAAGATCTAATAAGTATAGATTCATCAAATATCCTAACATGTCTTTTGTTTTCGTAAAATATAATTTCTCTTTTTAGCCTTTGAATTGATGCCCTATTCCCGCGCTGCGGTTAGACAGTAAAAATCTTTTGAATTCAAAATATAAATAAAAGAATTAAAGTATCTGGTAGGGTTCGTCTTTAAATCCAAATTCTATTTGTTAGTTCAAATGGGTTTTTGAGTCTTTCTCAAAAGTAATAAATGAAGAGGAAATCGATTACAATTTGCCTAATTGTGATCTCTGTAATATGGAAAAATATTTACTTCTTTTTTTTTTCATTTGAAAAGGGTCTTTTTTGTATATTCTATTCTATATTCTTTTATATCTAAAAGACTCGATTCTTACACAAAAACAAGAATAGGAAAAGATTCATAGGTTAGATACCTTATTCTTGTTAGAGTTATAGGCTCTTGCTATAGGATTCGTGCTTCATAGAAATCTCAGATAGAATCAACGAATGAAACAGGTTCATTAACAATTCACATCACGGATATAGAATGAAAAAAAAAATAAAGCATTGGCTTCCCTCCCATATCTTGTGTCTATACTCTTTTTGCCCTGGTGGGTTTCTTTCTCATTTAATAAATGTCTAGAAACTTGGGTTCTTAATTGGTGGAATACCAGGCAATCTGAAATCCTTTTGAATGATATTCAAGAGAAAAATGTTCTAGAAAAATTTATGGAATTAGAAGAACTATACTTTTTGGACGAGATGATAAAGGAGTACTCGGAGACACATATGCAAAGGTTTCGTATAGGAATGCACAAGGAAACAATACAATTATTCCAAAGACAAAATGAATCTCATTTCCATATCATTTTACATTTCTCTACAAATCTAATTTGTTTCGCTATTCTAGGTGGTTATTTTTTTCTGGGTAATGAAGAACTTTTCATTCTAAATTCTTGGATTCAGGAATTTCTCTATAACTTAAGTGATACGATCAAAGCTTTTTTGATTCTTTTAGTTACTGATTTATGGATCGGATTTCACTCGACCCATGGTTGGGAACTAATGATTGGTTTGATCTACAACGATTTTGGATTGGCTCAGAATGATCAGATTCTATCTTGTCTTGTTTCCACTTTTCCAGTAATTCTAGATACAATTGTGAAATATTGGATCTTCCATTTTTTAAATCGTGTATCTCCTTCGCTTGTAGTAATTTATCATTCAATGAATGCATAATTCATCTGATCTCTTGATATCAATCAAATCATAATCTTTTTTTGTGTATAAATAAATTATTTTTCATCTTATTTATTCTTTATACTTCTACCCTTTCAATTCAAGGTATTCATACTATTCATATTATATTCCACCAGCACAATTCTTTCAGTACAATCAATACAATGGCAAACTTGTGGATAGGGAATTTTACTAGCTACCTATCAAATTTATTGTATAAATTTTGGGGATCGATGATTGGACCATGCAAAATAGAAATACTTTTTCTTGGGTAAAAGAACAGATGACTCGATCCATTTATGTATCGATCATGATATATGTAATAACTCGAGCATCTCTTTCAAATGCATATCCCATTTTTGCGCAGCAGGGTTATGAAAATCCACGAGAAGCAACTGGGCGAATTGTATGTGCCAATTGCCATTTAGCTAATAAGCCCGTGGATATTGAAGTTCCGCAAG